TCCAGTAAAACGGAAGAATTATAAATCTCCAAAATAATGGATAGGAATACTGCAAATAAAGCCATTGCGACACCCATCAAAGGAGTAGTTCCCCATCCAGGAGCTACTTTACCATATTCCGAATTCAGTGGTTTCAATAAAGCCCCTACCGTAGTTGGTTTTGGACGAGATCTAGAACTACTCTCAACGGTTTGTGTAGCCATAAATCCGAGTGTATTTATTGAGATTTGTTGACTTTGTATACCATTCCCCTGTAAATAAAGGATCTTATCAGAGATCCATTGCGGTCTTGAATTCCTATCTATATATAATAATGGAAACAGCAACCCTAGTCGCCATCTTTATATCTGGTTTACTTGTAAGTTTTACCGGGTACGCCTTATATACCGCTTTTGGGCAACCCTCTCAACAACTAAGAGATCCGTTCGAGGAACACGGGGACTAGTTGAAGTAATGAGCCTCCCAGCATTCAATATTGGGAGGCTCATTACTTCAACGGAGATAATGAAAAATCATTTCTTAGTCGGAACTTTAGGTGGTTCTCGAAAAAAGATAGCGAAAAAAATTATCCCTAGAGTCGAGACTAATAGAAATGTATAAACCAATGCTTCCATAGATTCGATTGTGGTTTACAATTATAGCTTCCATACCTGTTTATTTGGGATTATTTCCCCGATAAAGAAAGAGTCAACGAAAGGGTAATGATTAAATCAAGATGTCTCTGATCCCCAATGTAAAATCAAATTACAAAAAGAGAGACGAAAACTAGGAAAGAAATTTTGTATTTGTATCAGGCTGCTTGTCTTCTTGTAGTTGGATCTCCTAGTTTTTGGAATGCTCCAAATTCTACTTGAGCATCTAAATCTGGATCAATACCAGCAAAAACATCTCTGAACAGGGTTCTAGCCCCATGCCAAATATGTCCGAAGAAGAAAAGCAAGGCAAAGGAAGCATGTCCAAAAGTAAACCAACCCCTTGGACTACTACGAAAAACACCATCCGATTTCAAAGTAGCACGATCTAATTCAAAAATTTCACCCAATTGAGCACGTCGAGCATATTTTTTCACAGTAGCAGGATCACTATAACTGACTCCGTTGAGTTCGCCACCATAGAACTCAACAGTTACACCTACTTGTTCGACGCTATATTTCGATTCTGCTCGTCTAAAAGGAACGTCGGCTCTAACAATGCCATCTCCGTCGATCAAAACAACTGGAAATGTTTCAAAAAAAGTAGGCATACGACGTACAAAAAGCTCACGCCCTTCTTTATCTCGAAATATGGGGTGTCCTAACCACCCAACAGCTATTCCATCCCCATTGTCCATTGAGCCTGCCCTGAATAATCCCCCCTTTGCCGGATTATTGCCAATGTAATCATAAAAGGCTAATTTCTCGGGAATTTTCGACCAAGCTTCTGCTAAACTTTTATTTTCGACGAGCCCGGCACTAACTCTTCGATATATTTCTTGTTGAAAGTATCCCTGATCCCATTGATAACGAGTGGGGCCAAATAATTCGATCGGAGTAGTTGCTGAACCATACCACATAGTTCCGGCAACTACAAAAGCTGCAAAAAAGACAGCAGCGATACTGCTGGAAAGTACGGTTTCAATATTACCCATACGTAATCCTTTGTATAGACGTTGCGGCGGGCGGACACTAAGATGGAATAAACCCGCTAATATGCCCAATGTCCCTGCGGCAATATGATGAGAGGCTATTCCCCCTGGAACAAAAGGATCAAAACCTTCTACGCCCCACGCGGGATTTACTGACTGAACTTTTCCAGTTAGTCCATAAGGATCAGACACCCATATTCCAGGACCGTACAAGCCTGTTACATGAAATGCGCCAAAACCAAAACAAGCCACCCCGGAAAGAAATAAATGAATTCCAAAAATCTTAGGCAAATCTAATGAAGGTTTTCCTGTACGTTCATCAGAAAAAATTTCTAGATCCCAATACACCCAATGCCAAATAGCTGCCAAAAAGCACAAGCCAGAAAACACAATATGTGCCCCGGCCACACCTTCATAACTCCAAATACCGGGATCCGTTACCGCCCCCCCTGTAATACTCCAACCGCCCCAGGAATTTGTTATTCCTAAACGAGTCATGAAGGGTATAACGAACATACCCTGTCTCCACATTGGATCAAGAACGGGATCAGAGGGATCAAAAACTGCTAATTCATATAGAGCCATCGAACCGGCCCAACCAGCAACCAGAGCCGTATGCATTATATGGACAGAAATCAACCGACCAGGATCATTCAATACAACGGTATGAACACGATACCAAGGCAAACCCATGGAAATACCCCTTTAGCAAATAAAAATAGACACTATGTAACTTTATTGCGTTGGAAAAGATTATGACTATCAACGGACCCCTGTTCTGTTCAGTGTATTATATCGGAACAAGCGTTAATATTTGTTCTATTCTATTGGTAATAAAGGAACTATTGTGTTTGTAGGAACAAAGAGAAGCAGATCTATTCTATACCCGATAAGTACCAATACGCAATGGGGGCTGATACCCTTTTCTAGGAGCAAATGCCCCCGTATTTGTTCATCATTGGAAGGCTCTAGTCGTAAGAATTTTTATTACTTTAGTCATTCTATCGCCTTTTATTCCCTTTTTGATGTATTCTAATATGATAAAGAATATCAACCTTTATCATATATGTTGAATATTATGAAGAGAATAGCCCGATTATTACGTTTCCATATCAAAGTGAAATATAGTACTTAATTCTTTTTTTTTTCAGTTAATGCCTATTGGTGTTCCAAAAGTACCCTTTCGAATCCCGGGAGACGAAGATGCAACTTGGGTTGATGTATAGTGCGACTTGTCAGATAGAGTGGGTCATATGGGCTTTCCCCGTTTTCTTCCCCGATCAAGATATCCCTCCCTTCGACCAAGAAAGATTGATTTAATCATCAAAAATTTGGAGCGTGAAGTTCAACTAGATCCGTTTGTAGGGGGATTTCAGACTTAATAGTATCAATTAGAATAATTTATGGTTGGCTTGGTTAAACCAATAAAATGACATGAAGTATTCAGGCTCCGTTTAAACAAATCCCAATTGGTAATATATCGATAATTAGTACTTGTATTGTATGCAAAATTCTTCCTATTTCAAAATTATAACCCGAATAGAATAGATGAATTCAATATGTCGAATATCCAATTTTTGGCAAGGGCATGGAACTGCCTGAAAAAAAAAAGAAGCGGTATTAGAAGCATTTGACCTATAATGTGCAAATAAAAATCGAGCAGATTTTTACCCGGAGTAGAGCATAAACCTAAAAGAATTAAAGAGGCCCCCTCAAGAACAAGAAAATAACATCGTGGTTTACATTCGATCTCGATGAAACAATAAATCAATGAGCAGCTAGTTCGATACTATAACTTAACTCTTTTTTTTTATTTGCATATTATTGTATTGCATATTAAATAAAAAAACTTTCTTTATATTTCTGATTCTTTTGTTCTCTTTTTTATCTAGATATGGAGTCTTCTCTATTATCTATTTCGATTCGATATTATCTGTTTTTTGATTTATCTATTTCTATATTTATCTATTTCTATATTCTATATTATATATTTATCTATTTCTATATCTATTTCTATATATAATATTTATAGTTATAGTAGAAATAAGGAAACGAGGAAGAAAAACTCATATTTATTTTATTGCAAATTATTGCAAAATAGAAGACAAACCCCCTCATTAGAAACTGATATCCAAAAAGAAGAAGCCAATAATCTACACATTGATTTTTTTTCACATTTTTTTTGAACCGTATGCATCAAAAGGTGCATGTACGGTTCCTAAGGGATCAAATTTTACCCTAATCAACCGACTTTATCGAGCAAGATTACTTTTTTTAACCCAAGAGATTACGACCGAGATCTCGAATTACCTTGTTGGTCTTATCGTATATCTCAGTATAGAGGATCAGACCCAGGATTTGTATTTGTTTATAAATTGTCCTGGCGGATGGGTATTACCCGGAATAGCTATTTTTGATGCTATGCAACTTGTGCTACCAGATGTATATACAATATGCATGGGAATAGCCGCTTCAATGGGATCTTTTATCCTGGTCGGAGGAGAAATTACCAAACGTTTTGCATTCCCTCACGCTTGGCTTTGGCGCCAATGAGTTTTTTTGAGAAAAAAAGACTATGCCTTCACCATAAGAAATATCAACATATATTATGAGTAAAAATAGCATGGCACTTTGAATTCGATATACAAAAGTTTGTTAGTTTTTTTTTCAAAACATTAAATTATGTATCGAGAGAGGAGTATGAGATAAAGGGTATTCCCGATTTTTTTTTATTTATCCGGAGTCCATTTCAGCGTCACAAACTTTTTTTATAGCAAAAGACTCTTAATCCTAACCTAACAATATTTATGTTTGAAAGAGTACGAAAATAAAAAAAATTCCTTATCTTATTTAGGATCAAAAAGAAACTTTGGGATTGCTGAATTACAGACGAAATTAATAAAATTAATATATAAAGCAACGGAGCCATCATAGTATTTTGAACTCACCAAAAGAAGGGTGGTAATTGGATGATTTACTGATCTGGATCCGATTGATTCTATTTTTCTTCGATGGAAGAGAAAAGTAAATTTCATTGTCGAGCCGTATGCAACGCGCAAAAGATGCACGTACGGTTGTTCAAGTTTATTTTTATCCTCTATCTTTTGTCTTCGACGAATCATAGGAGATAGGGGAACCCCCTTTTTGTTCGATCATCAGGGTAATGATCCATCAACCGGCTAGTTCTTTTCATGAGGGATCCACGGGAGAGTGTATGATGGAAGCGGAAGAACTGTTGACTTTGCGAGAAACCCTCACAAAGGTTTATGCACAACGAACAGGCCAGCCTTTTTGGGTTCTAACCGAAGACCTGGAAAGGGATGTTTTTATGTCAGCAAGAGAAGCCCAAGCTCACGGAATTATTGATCTTATAGCGAACGAAGGAGTAGAAATAGTAAAGAAGGAACGATGGAAAGAGGCGAATAGGTAATATTCTAAATAACTAGAAATAATTCATAATCATCAGGTTAGGATTGATCTAAACCAGCCCCTTATGTAAATGATTCAGCATGCCAACTATTAAACAGCTTATTAGAAACACAAGACAGCCAATCAGAAACGTCACGAAATCCCCCGCTCTTCGGGGATGTCCTCAGCGCCGAGGAACATGTACTAGGGTGTATGTGCGACTCGTTCAGATTATGAGCTGGGCCAACAAAAGAAATCCGTTTCCAGTATCTGTGTATGAAATTTATGGTTTCCCTTGGTGTAATCCAAATCAAGTCGATTTAAGATGAGAAGCAAGTTCCCATTGATAGCAAATGCTAGACATTAAGCGGGAAAGTACTATTTTTAAAGAAAAAAGATTAGGCTCCCATTTTTACAAAACGGACTAACAGGGTCAGCTAGCCAGCTAACCTTCCAAATTAAATACCGTTACTCTGTATAAGCGGATCTCGTTGTGAAAGACCTATTACTGGATAATTCATGGGTAGAGCCAAAGATTTTGAATTGTACAAGTTACCAATAACGTTGACTAAACGAAGTAAAGGGCTCCGGTGTATAGAGAGGACCTCACCGTTTAAGAAGTAACCATAAAAACGAAGGAACCCACAATTTCTTTATTCATCTAGATTTACTCCGTTTTTCTTTTTGATACCGAGGCGAAATGTCTCGAAAAAAAATAAAAATCGTGGTCGGGAAGGTTATAGTAGCAAAAGCCATTGGAATTCTTTTTATACATTGGAAAAATCCGTTTTGTTATTACCAGCGAGGAAAGAAGAAATAACTCAAAGAGAAAGAAAATCACTTAGTTATTTAGCAAAGTTTCATTTATTCAATGACCAGAGTTAGACGAGGATATATAGCCCGGAGACGAAGAAAAAAAATGCGTTTCTTTGTATCAAGCTTTCGAGGGGCCCATTCAAAACCTATTCGTATTATTGCTCAACAGAAAATAAGAGCCTTGTTTTCGGCCCATCGAGACAGAGATAAGAAAAAGAGAGATTTTCGTCGGTTGTGGGTTACTCGAATAAACGCAGCAATTCGCGGAACAGAAAGGGGCTTATACTATAGTTATAGTAAATTTATAAATGATCTGTATAAGAGACAGTTGATTCTTAATCGTAAAATACTTGCGCAAATAGCTATATTAAATAGGAATTGTCTTTATAGTATTTCCAATGAAATGATAAAAAAAGAAGATTGCAAACAAGCAACCGAAATGATTTAAACAAAGTTCCCCGGAGAAGGAACTCCGGGAAGGGAAGATAGAATAAAAATTCGTCTGATAAAAATAAAAAAGACAATCCCAGCATCCCAACAAAGTAGTTATAAAGTAATCAAAATGAACAAAGGCATTCAATAAAAAAAAATTTCTTCCGAGACAACAAATAATCCGGATTGTCAGAAAGAGTAAACCTACTGTTTTTTTGTTTGAAACCCTCGAAAACCCGCAGTCCTAACGGTCGACTTGGCTCTTTCAAACTGTTTCTCGTTATTAAGAAAGGGTAACAAAGAGAGAATACGAGCTTGTTTTATAGCAATAGTAATTAATCGTTGTTGTTTTAGAGTCAATCTATTCACACGCCTAGATAATATTTTTCCCTGTTCACTAATAAATCGACTAATTAAACTCATGTTTCTATAATCAATTCGGTCCCCCGGTTGGAGCGGGGGCAAGCGCCTATGAAAAGGCCGCTTAGACTTAAGGAAAGATCGCTTGGATTTATCCATGGTTAGTTTATTTATTCCTTATAATATAATAATATAAATAATATTCTACCGAAAATCCTATTTCTAATTCGTTTTTTTTTATCCGACCGAAATGGGATTTGGTTTTTTTTCTTTAATTTGAATTTGTTTATTTTATCTATGTTATCCTTATTTATATGATATATGCTTATATCCTATAGTATTCTATTAATTACTTAATATATTAAATTAATTATTAGAATATTATTCTATATATAGAATAATATGTATGTTTATTACATTTTTTATGCATATAATTAAATATATGGATAATATATGTCCTTTTGAACTCTTCCTTCAACCTTCAAAAGGTGATAGACAGACGCTCGGTTCGATCTATTTTTTTATCTCTCCATGAATTGTATGCTTGTAACAATAGGGACAGAATTTTCGCAATTCCAATCGACTCGGTGTGTTGTGTCGATTCTTTTGAGTAATATATCGGGAAATGCCCCTTGATTCTTTATTAACATTCTTTCGGACACAACTAGTACATTCCAAAATAATGCTTACTCGGACCTCTTTACCCTTGGCCATGAACCCCCCCTTTTTTCTTTTTTATTCAAGCAACTCTTTTCTTTTCGACGCGAAGCGGAGAGAAAGAAAAAAATAGAAATTGCTAACTCGCAATACACTTCAAAAGATTTCGTTGCAGTAAATAGAGAAATAGGAAATATATATATAATGAAATATTAATAGGAAATAGAATTAAATTTCCGTTATTGTAGAATAAAGAATACGTAATCCAACAATTGCCAACTCTATTTTGAATCACAGTACAGTATTTCATTTAAATCCCGTGTAGGAGACTTTTGCCCTAGACCTACATTTTAATTTCCGTTCTCCCTATATAAATTTGAAAATGCAAACGAGCTTGAGTACAAGCTTTGCTGAGGTTGAATCCAATTTTCCTTTCTCCCTTTGTTATATTTCAAAGGGGAGAAAGGGCGGGGGATTAGTCACAGATAGTAGATTCTATCTCTAATCTTCATTACTCCCTTACCATGTCAATAACTAGAACGAAAAAAAAGGGAATGTTAATGCATCCGGGAAAAAACGGTTGATTTCTATCAATAGACCCGCTAAAGATCCGAACCATAAAGTACTTAGTACCGGCGCCACGGAGAGATATGTTTTTAGATCTCGCATTGAAAATACTCCTTGTTTTTTTTTCTTTATTTATATCTTGTAACCCACTTTATTTATATCTTGTAACCCATAAGAATAATACATATATGATAGATGAGCAGATGCATATTTATTTCAAATTGAAAAAGAAAAACCACTTGTCTTTGTACAGGAAATTCCTAAGGCAAATAAAAATGTACAAGAATCCGGTAGATAAGATTTTCTACCTTTTAAGTTAAAAAAAGTAAAAAGATGCATCTTTCCTATTCCCTACGGAGCATTCCCTAAAACCCTTTGTAACTTTACAGCGTATATGTATCCAAAGACTTTTATATTAAATGATTTATATCATATATGAAATAAAAAAAATTCTGTATCTATGTCTCGAAATATGAGAAATAATGATGTGGAAAAAAAGAAAAGTATTATTTAAAATAACACTGTTATTAAAAGGGATGTAGCGCAGCTTGGTAGCGCGTTTGTTTTGGGTACAAAATGTCACAGGTTCAAATCCTGTCATCCCTACCTATTACTTTTCCTCTGAGAAGTAAAGAGGAATTACTTGAGATCGCTCGTTTTGAGAATAGTATTAAGAATACTATTCTATTTTCTATTCTATATAATACTATATTATAGACATATAACACATATACAATTCTAGCTATATGTGATACGCATGCGGGATGTAATATTGGGTTACAAAGGGAATCCGTTTTTTCTTTTGTTATAAGAAAGCGCTCTTAGTTCAGTTCGGTAGAACGCGGGTCTCCAAAACCCGATGTCGTAGGTTCAAATCCTACAGAGCGTGATTCCAGTCTTGTTAGTTCTAATTAGACTTAAAAAATTTCACTACTTTGAAGAAGAATCTTAAATTTACCTCCTTTATTTAAGGCACAGGGGGTCAATAAAAAAGATTTGTTAACTAATCAAAGGTCCAACTGATCACCACGTCTGTATTGTAAATATGCAGTTACGAATAATCCAGCCAAAGTAATGGGAATCAAACCTAAGACGATTCCAAATAGAAGTACTTCAATCATTTCAATTTGTTTGAAAGGAAAAAAGGGGGGGTAATATCTATCCCTAACTATTAGCCTAATTGTTCACGAATCTCAATAACCCAAAATGGAAAGTTGTCATGATAAAGAGCTATAAAAAGAACTTTTTAAATACATGAAATCCTACGGAAAGATTTCTTTTTATGATTGTGAATTGTTGATTCAATTTATTTCAAATAAGTCGTATCTTGCTCAGACCAATAAATAGAGCTGAGGTTATAGTTAAAGCTGCTAGTAGAAAACCGAAATAACTAGTTAGAGTAGGCATAAAGGAGCTAAATCAAATATGTTTTTTTTATACATTATATTTTGAAAGCACTTACCTAAGTTTACATTTTTTTGTGAGCGAAAAAAAGAAAAAATACCAATTGAAAGGATAAGTTCAATTTTTTTCTCAATCATTCCGTTTATTACATTATAGTTATAGACATAACACAAATAGTTATAGACATAACTATAATTTCTTTCTATAAACAAAACACTAAAAAGAGAATTCTCGATTTTGCGTCTAATTGAATTGCGGAAATAGAATATTCTCCTTGATGAATTATCAGAATTAGAAACTACCTTATCGGATTGATCCCTTACCCAATTTCCGTTTCTAGTCCGAAGCCAATATAATAATGATGAGAATATCTATTTTTCTTAGTTGGCGGTTGGTGGATTTTTCTATTAAATGGCGCATAGTTATATATTGACAAGCAAGAAAAAAAATTGTCTAATACCTATACGTAGTTTTAATATTAATTGAAATTGCCTTGCTGTGTCAGAAGAAGGACGGCTATACTGATTTGGTATACTCTAAAGACACCCTTGGTACAATATTACCGATCCCACAAAGAATTTCAGTAAATTTCCATTTACGGATCTCATCTTTTACGGAATCGATTTACATTTGCCTGTACAAGAATACGTGGAGCTGAGCATGTCTGGAAGCACAGGAGAACGTTCTTTTGCGGATATTATTACCAGTATTCGATACTGGGTCATTCATAGC